GGAAGGGATATGAAAAGGCTAAAAAGCATGAATTGCTTGACTTAGCGAATAAAGTGTCAAAATCATATATATATATATACACATATAAATGACATAAAAGGCTAAAAAGCATGAATTGCTTGACTTAGCGAATAAAGTGTCAAAATCACATATATATATATATATACATATAAATGACATAAAAGGCTAAAAAGCATGAATTGCTTGACTTAGCGAATAAAGTGTCAAAATCATACATATATATATATATATATATATATATACATATAAATGACATAAAAGGCTAAAAAGCATGAATTGCTTGACTTAGCGAATAAAGTGTCAAAATCACACATATATATATACATATAAATGACATAAAAGGCTAAAAAGCATGAATTGCTTGACTTAGCGAATAAAGTGTCAAAATCATAAATACATTTACCAGTGCGCATTAGAATCTTCTAGTTTACGCTCGGGTTAAAGGTACGGGGGGGGCGGCCTCATGGTTATTTTTTTTAGTTCTCTTGTTTTCGGGGGTTTAACAAGGTAAAAGTACTAAAAGATAAGCTATGGGGGGTAGGGGGGTTTAGCGCAAAAAACGGCAAACAGCACCCGGGGAAGAGAATAATTAGGTCGACTAGAAGGCTAATGTCTAATAAGCATTCACGGCATGCGACAGCATCCTGTATATGTCCGACTTGAGGTATAATATTATGTACAACCTTGTAAGAATGATCTGAAGAATATATGGATGTCAGGTGCTTGGCCCCCTTTTTTTTACCTACCAACCGTATGAGAGCACAGTTAGGGTTATCATGGGCCATTTAGTAATGATTCCATAACGAGGGAGGCCTCGTGAAGATCACTATATGATCGGTTTACAATTAATGAACCTGAGATTCACAATCAACAGAGGCCTCCTGAATCGGGCTGACTGGTCAACTTGTGGCTGATCCACCGGAAGGTAAGATCGTCCAAGTACCTGAGCACAGTTAGGGTTATCATGGGCCATTTAGAAACATAAGCAATAATTAAACTTTGGATCTTAGTGAAGTATAGTGATATGGAGGATACGGACAGGGTGATGTTGATATATATGGGTGAATACATTATATAAAGGGATGAATGTCGGATGAATCTGGTAATCAAGGTATATTGATACAGGTGGATATCCATGGTAGATTAAAATTATAGGGATTAGAGGAATGATAGTTGACTCGCTAAAGGTGGTTATGAGTGAATAGTGTTAATGGATATTCATGGTATTAAGCAATTTAGGTAATATTAACCATAAGTAGGGGGAATTCAGTAGTGTTTAGTACTATATCATTATACATGGGGAAAGTAAGTGTATGTAAAATTAAGCATAGTAAGTACTTCGAGCATATAGTACATGGGGAAAGTAAGTGTATGTAAAATTAAACATAGTAATACATGGGGAAAGTAAGTGTATGTAAAATTAAACATAGTAATACATGGGGAAAGTAAGTGTATGTAAAATTAAACATAGTAATACATGGGGAAAGTAAGTGTATGTAAAATTAAACATAGCAATACATGGGGAAAGTAAGTGTATGTAAAATTAAACATAGCAATACATGGGGAAAGTAAGTGTATGTAAAATTAAACATAGCAATACATGGGGAAAGTAAGTGTATGTAAAATTAAACATAGCAATACATGGGGAAAGTAAGTGTATGTAAAATTAAACATAGCAATACATGGGGAAAGTAAGTGTATGTAAAATTAAACATAGCAAAAATGTGTTAAATGACAAACGTGATGTTGCGGGGACTAGAGGGTGTTAGCCCCTGTTTGAAGCTTTGAAGGCTTCTAGTCTAAATTAACTTAAGTACCCATAAGTTTATGAAGCGGAATTTAATTTAATATAATTAGAATATTAGCTTTGGGGGTTAATTGTGGGGGTTTAAATCCTCTAATTCCGAGATGTCGTAGGGGAGAGTTGAGCTTCCATTCTTCGGCTTACAAAGCCGGTGCTTTCATTAAGCTACTAGGACACCAGTTTAAGAGCTTATTTTCTAGAGTCCCTAGAGATGGGATAAAGACTAGAAATAGTAGAAAATAACAGATTGAAGCTAGTTGACCAATAATAATATAAGGGTCTTCGACAGGTTGGCCCCCGATTCATGTTAAGATGAGGGTGTTAGCAATTAGCAGTCAAAATGAGATTTGGGATAGAGGTCGGAATATCAGGCCTCGTTGATTTGAGGTATGTAAAAAAGGTATTAGTATTAGGATTAGAATGGATATAGCTAGGGCCAAAACGCCTCCGAGTTTATTAGGAATAGAACGAAGGATAGCGTAAGCAAATAAAAAGTATCATTCTGGTTTAATATGAGGAGGGGTGATAAGGGGGTTAGCAGGGGTAAAGTTGTCTGGGTCACCAAGAAGATTAGGGTAAAAAAGTGATATTAAACCGAGAAGAGCTAGCATTACAGCGGCACCTAGAAGGTCTTTGTAAGAAAAGTATGGGTGGAAGGGGATTTTATCTGGATTAGAGTTTAATCCTGTTGGGTTAGATGATCCAGTCTCGTGTAGAAAAAGGAGGTGGATTAAGGTGACACCGATAATCACGAAGGGAAGTATGAAGTGAAATGTAAAAAATCGGGTTAGGGTAGCATTATCTACTGAAAAGCCCCCCCAAATTCATTGGACTAGTACGTTTCCGATGTACGGTACAGCAGAAAGAAGATTAGTAATTACTGTAGCCCCTCAGAAAGATATTTGGCCTCATGGAAGAACATATCCTACAAAGGCAGTGGCTATAACCAGAAAAAAAAGAATTACTCCTAAATTTCATGTTTCTTTTAGAAGAAATGATCCGTAATAAAGGCCCCGTCCGATATGGAGATAAATACAGATAAAAAAGAATGAGGCGCCGTTAGCATGTAAGTTTCGTATTAGTCAGCCGTAATTTACATCACGGCAGATATGGGCTACAGAGGAGAAGGCTGAGGATGTGTCGGCTGAATAGTGTATGGCTAAAAATAAACCCGTAAAAATTTGGGCTATTAGGCAAACACCTAGGAGAGAACCGAAATTTCATCAGGCTGAAATGTTAGATGGGGAAGGAAGGTCAATAAAAGAATTATTTACGATCTTGATTAGGGGGTGAGTTTTGCGTAAATTTAAAGCCATTAGGTTTTTGTAGTTGAATTACAACAGTGGTTTTTCGTATCACAGGTCTTAGTTAAAATCTGAGTAAAAACTATGATAAATTTAATTTCGTTTTTTTTAATCAGTGTGGTGGTGGGGTTGGTAGCGGTAGCATCAAATCCCTCGCCTTATTTTGCTGCGCTGGGGTTGGTAGTAGTTTCGGCAAGTGGCTGTTGAGTTATTATTAGTAGTGGAGCTTCTTTTTTGTCGTTAGTATTGTTTTTGGTGTATTTAGGAGGGATAATAGTAGTATTTGCTTATTCTGCGGCGTTAGCAGCTGAGCCTTATCCTGAGGCTTGAGGGGGTTGGAAAGTGTGGTGTTATGTAGTAATATTTTCATTATTTTTAAGCCTGGGTTATGTAATAGCGGGTGGGGTAAAAAAGGAGGGGGTTTATGAGGGGACAAAATGGGGGGTAGTTCAAGGGGATTGGAGTGGTGTGTCTTTATTATATTCGGAAGGTGGGGGTTTATTAATAATTGGGGGTAGCGTGTTACTTTTGACTTTATTTGTAGTATTAGAGCTAAGTCGGGGTCATATTGAAGGGGCGTTGCGGGTGGTAAGGAAGGCCTTGGCCCCCCACCCCTTAATAGAGTATAAGAGAAAATTAAAAAAGCGGTGAGTAAGGTAAGGATGAGGTAAGTTTTAATTTGACCTTGTTGAGTTGATGATGAGAGAGAAGTAGGGGTTGTTTGAAGGTTAATAATACCCTGTGGGCCAGTCTTTTCTAGTCAAGTTATGTCTACGGTGTGAGTAGCAATTTTTTGGGCGAAGTTCAGGCTGCTAAAGGGTGCAGAGCGATGAATAAGAGATTGAAAGAAGGCTAGAAGGTTAGAAAATAGATAAATACTCTGGGTCTTATAACTTTTTTGTTGGGTGATTATGTTAAGAGAATCTATGGCTAAAATAAGACCTAACAAAGAGACTAAAAGGGCGGCTAATTTGAGATAGAGAGGTATTGTTAGAGTTTGAATTTTTAGAGGATTCATATTTAGAAAAATAATTAGACCTGCGAGTATACTTCCTCAAGCTAGGCGTTTAATAGGATTAATAATTAATGGGTTATTTTCATTAATGGAAGTGTAAGGTAGTGACCGCGGCGTGTTCATGGACGCAAAGAAAATAATTCGGTAACTATACACTGCAGTGAAAGAGGTGGCTATTAAGGTAATAATAAGGGCTCATGAATTGGTTATGGATGTGTTTAGGGCTTCAATGATAGCGTCTTTTGAAAAAAATCCGGCAAGAAAAGGGGTACCTGTGAGAGCCAGGCTTCCTACTGTTAGGCAGGAGGTAGTTATTGGTAAAGCTTTTTGCAGGCCTCCTATTTTGCGAATATCTTGTTCATTATTTAAGCTGTGGATAATAGACCCTGAACAGAGAAATAATATGGCTTTAAAAAAAGCGTGGGTGCAGATATGAAAAAATGCTAATTGTGGAAAATTTAGTCCAATTGTGACTATTATTAAGCCGAGTTGGCTAGATGTAGAAAATGCTACAATTTTTTTGATATCATTTTGAGTGAGGGCACAAGCAGCAGTGAAAAGAGTGGTTAAGGCACCTAAACAGAGACAGATTGTTAGGGCGGTTTTATTACTAGAAAGTAGAGGGTGAATACGAATAAGTAAGAAGATTCCGGCTACGACTATTGTGCTAGAGTGAAGTAATGCGGAGACTGGAGTAGGACCTTCTATTGCAGCAGGGAGTCAAGGGTGAAGGCCAAATTGAGCAGATTTTCCAGATGCTGCTAAGATAAATCCTAGTAAGGGGAGAAGAGAGTGTTGATCAAATAAAATAAATAGTTGCGATATTTCTCAAGAATTACAATTTATTGCTATTCAGGCTATACTAAGGATAAGGCCTAGATCTCCAATTCGATTATAAACTACAGCTTGAAGGGCTGATGCGTTGGCATCAGGTCGGGTGTGTCATCATGCAATGAGAAGAAATGATATAATCCCTACGCCTTCTCAACCGATGAAAAATTGAAAGAGGTTGTTAGCGGTGACAAGAATAATTATAGCTATTAAAAAAATTAAGAGATATTTGAAGAATCGATTAATATGAGGATCAGAAGCTATGTATCAGGTAGCGAACTCTAAAATAGACCAGGTAACAAAAAAGGCAACTGGCAAGAAGAAAATTGAAAAAAGGTCAAATTTAAAGCTTATGTTAATATCAAATGTGTTGATGTTAATTCACTGAATATTAGTGATAATAGATTCGGTGCCCTGGTCCAAAAATATAAGTAATGGGAGTAAACTAAAAATAAAAGCCTGTTTAATAGAAGTTTTAATAGTATGAGGGGGAGGGTCAACCAGACGAAAGGAAGCTAAGAGGAGAGGGGAAGTGATAAAAAGAAGAATTAATAATATAAGGGAATTAAAGATAAGGGGGACATTCATAGCTTTTACCTGGACTTGCACCAGGAGGTGGTGGCTCCTAAGGCCAGTGGATAAGCTATTTTCCTTTAAAAGCCGAATTTGTCATGGAATCAAACCATGATGGCGAGTAATTAGCAGTTCTCGTTGGTTCTACCAAATTCGGTGAATAAGAAGAGTTTAACTTCTATTTCTAGAATCACAATCTAGTGTTTTAATTAAACTATATTCACAAAAAAAGACACCACAGATTAGCTCAGGTTTTAGTATAAGGATAATTAGGGGGAGTAAATGCAAAAATAAGGTGAGGTGTTCGCGAGAGTGAGAGGGATTAATAGAAATAGTAAAGTGAGGGACAGTGCCTCGTTGGGTTGACAGGTATATATATAATGAGTAACACGCTGTTAGTAATGTTCCTAGGCCGGTAGCGAGAATAGTTCATGAGGATCAGTTAAATAAAGAAGTCATAATAGTAATTTCTCCTATAAAGTTAGGGAATGGAGGCAGGGCTATGTTAGTTAAGTTAGAAATCAGTCATCAGGCGCCTATTAATGGGAGGAGAGTCTGGAGGCCCCGTGAGAGAAGTAGAGTTCGACTATGAGTACGTTCATAGCTAACATTGGCGAGACAGAAGAGGGCAGATGAAGTTAATCCATGGGCAATCATAAGAATAATGGCGCCTGTAAAGCTTCATGGTGTTTGAATTATAATCGCGGCGATGACTAGGCCTATGTGACTTACCGAGGAGTAGGCAATTATTGATTTTAAGTCTGTTTGGCGAAGACAAATAGAGCTAGTTATGACAATTCCTCATAAGGATAAAATGATGAATGGGTAGGGGAGAGTTTTTAAAGCGGGATCTAGGCAGATTAATAATCGTATGATTCCATAACCCCCTAATTTTAGAAGAATAGCGGCTAAAACTATAGAACCGGCAATGGGGGCTTCTACATGTGCTTTGGGAAGTCAAAGATGAACTCCAAAAAGAGGTATTTTGACTAGAAAGGCTAGTAGACAGGCGAATCATAAAATTTTTGATGCTCATGAAATTCCGTGAAGATTAGAGGTAAGATGAAGAAGGGGGATTGAAAGTGTTCCTAAAGATGTTTGTAGAAATAATAAGGCGATTAAGAGGGGTATTGAACTGGCAAGTGTATAAAACAGAAAATATTGTCCGGCGTTTAAACGTTCGGCTTGGTTTCCTCATCGAGTGATAATGAAAAGAGTGGGGATAAGTGTAGTTTCAAATAAGATATAAAATATAATTAACTCGGTTGCGGAGAAAGCAAGAGTGAGTGATAATTGCAGCATAATTAATATTGAAATATAAGTTCGTTGTCGAATTTTAGGTTCTGAAGATAAGTGGTTTTGGCTAGCTAAAAGTGTTAGAGGAAGAAGTCAGGTGGATAAGATTAAGAAAGGAGCTGAAAGTTCATCGATTATTAAGTATTTGTTGATCAAAATACATGACTCTGAGGGTTTTTGGAGGAAAATGAAACTGGTAAGGGCAATGACAAGGGCGTAGGAAGTAACAGTTGTTCAAAGCCATTTAAAGGGGGTTAGTCATGAGGTTAATAGTAAAAGTAGAGAGGGGAAAAGAATTTTTAGCATTGTAGAAGACTAAGATTGTGTAGTTTGTCATTACCATATGTCCGAGTAGCGGCTACCATAAGGGACAGGCCCGTTCCGGCTTCACAGGCCGAAAATGTTAAAATTATTATTGGAGTGATTGAGGATACTGAGAGATAGAGAGATGAAGATCACAATGAGGATGCTAGGTAAAGAGACAGTATAGTTCCCTCTAGACAAAGAAGGGCTGATAACAGGTGAGTACGGTGAAATGCTAGGCCAATAAGACCAAGAGTAAAAGCGGAACAAAAGCTGAAATGTGTAAGTGTCACAAAGTGATTCTAGAATTTAACTTGAATTTATTGAGTCGAAATCAATTGTCTTGCTTAGACTAACCACTTACTCAGCTCACTCGAGGCCTCCCTGAAGTCACTCATAGATTAGGCCTAATGTAAGGAGAATAAGAATTGAAGAGGCTCAGACAATAGTTATTGTGGAGGACGGTAAATGGATGGCTCAAGGTGTGGGTAGAAGTAGGGCAATTTCAAGGTCAAAAAGGAGAAAGAGAATAGCGACTAGGAAAAATCGTATAGAGAAGGGTAGGCGTGCTGAACCTAGGGGGTCAAATCCGCATTCATAGGGGGAAAGTTTTTCTGAGTTTGGGCTAATTATAGGGAGTCAGAAGCTAATGAGGGCTAAAACGATGGTAAGAGTTGTAGTTAAAAATAAAATAGAGATGATCACTATCTTCTCCCGGGTTTAAACCGAGGCCATGTGAGTGGAAATCACTTATACTATTTGATACTAAGAAGATAAGAGCCTCATCAGTAGATAGAGACATATAAGAATAGTCAGACTACATCGACAAAGTGTCAGTACCATGCTGCGGCTTCAAACCCGAAGTGGTGTGAGGTGGTGAAGTGATGTAACGAAAGGCGTAAAAGACACACTGATAAGAATAAAGAGCCGATAATGACATGTAGGCCGTGGAATCCAGTAGCTACAAAAAATGTGGAGCCGTAAACGCCTTCTGCGATTGTAAAAGGGGCTTCGTAGTACTCTATTGCTTGAAGGATAGTAAAGTAAAGGCCTAATAAAGTAGTAAGTGTCAAGGACTGAATGGCTTCTTTACGGTTTCCTTCTATGATGCTGTGATGAGTTCATGTGACTGTTACACCAGAGGCGAGTAATACAGCAGTGTTTAGGAGAGGGACTTCAAATGGATCTAGTGCAATAATGCCTGTTGGAGGTCAACATCCTCCGATTTCATGTGTTGGGGCCAAGCTAGCATTGTAAAAGGCTCAGAAAAACCCAATAAAAAAGAATACTTCTGAGGTGATGAAGAGAATTATTCCGTATCGTAAACCTTTTTGAACTAAAAGAGTATGATGACCTTGATATGTAGCTTCTCGAACTACATCCCGTCATCATTGAATTATTGTAAAAACTAGTACAACTAGTCCAAGAGAAAGGACTATAGTTTTTTGGAAGTGGAATCATAATGCCAGGCCGGAAGTGAGGAGAAGAGCAGCGAGGGCTCCTGTAAGAGGTCATGGGCTAGGTTCAACTATGTGGTAAGCGTGCGCTTGGTGGGCCATAGGTATTTTCCTGAAGATAGAGTGTAAGAAGTAATACGAAGACGAAGGCTTGAATTATTGCTACTGCGATTTCAAGTACAGTCAGCAGTAGTAGGATTATGGTAGTAATAATTGAAATAAGGGGGGTCACAGAGGAGAGAGCGAAGGCGGCGGAGGCGATTAATTGAATTAAAAGATGTCCTGCTGTTAAATTTGCTGTAAGTCGTACCCCTAGAGCTAACGGTCGAATAAATAAGCTGATGGTTTCAATTAAAATAAGGATTGGAATCAGCAATGTAGGGGTCCCTTCAGGTAGAAGATGGGCTAAAGATTTAGAGGGTTGTTTTCGTATGCCTAGGATGACGGTAGTCAATCAGAACGGAACGGCAAATGATATATTCATAGATAGTTGAGTTGTAGGTGTAAATGTATAAGGGAGGAGGCCTAATAGATTAGTGAAGAGAAGAAAAATAGTAAGAGAGATAAATAAAAGAGCCCATTTATACCCTGATGATTTGATTTGAGAAAAAAGTTGTTTAATAAGGTTAGTAGAGAGTCAAGATTGTGCGGTAAATAGACGACTATTAATAAGTTGAGTGGGGGGGAAGGTCAATAATAGGGCTGGAAAAATAAAGGCTAATGTGAATAAGGGGACCCCTAAGAGTGTCGGGCTAGCAAATTGATCAAATAGGTTTAGACTCATAATCAGTGTCAATAGTAAACTTCAGGTGAAAAAGTTAACGCAATAAGAGGTTTTTGAATTAGGCGGATACCTTTAATTTTGTAAGTAAAAATAAATAGAAAAATTAATCAGGATAAAGTTAAAACAAAAAATCAAGGGGAAGGATTTAGTTGAGGCATTCACTAAGGGTGGTTAGGAGTCACCCTTAAATAGCTTAAAAGGCTATCGCTCGTTCCTGTCTTGCTTCTTAGTGAAAAATTTATTAAAAGGGGTCAAGGATTTTGATTTATAATAGGGGTTGATTCAACGACGATGGGTATAAAACTGTGATTAGCGCCACAAATTTCAGAACATTGTCCATAAAAAATCCCTGGTCATGAGGCAGTAAAAGACGTTTGGCTTAATCGGCCTGGGATAGCATCAGTTTTTACGCCTAAAGAGGGGATTGCTCATGAGTGTAGTACATCTTCTGCAGTAACAAGAATACGGATGGGGACATAAGTGGGTGTCAACATGCGATTATCAACTTCTAATAGACGCAGTTGACCTGGTTGAAGTTCTGTTGTTGGGATTATGTAGGAGTCAAAATTAACCCCTTCAAAGTCACCATACTCATAGCTTCAATATCATTGATGACCAGTAGTTTTTACTGTAATAAACGGGTCATTGATCTCATCTATTAGGTAAAGAATGCGAAGGGAGGGGAGGGCAATAACAATGAGAATGATTGCGGGCATAACAGTTCAGACTATTTCAATTTCTTGAGCATCAATGAGATTAGTGTTAGTCAGTTTTGAAGTTATTAGAGACGTAAGAATATAAAGAACTAGAATACTAATTAGGAAAACAGCGATTAATGCGTGGTCGTGAAAATGAAGAAGTTCCTCTATAATAGGAGAGGCCGCATCTTGAAATCCAAGTTGAATTGGTTGTGTCATAGAAATGTACGGGATTTTCATCCGTAATTTTATCTTGACAAGATAATGTAATAGTTTACTAACATTTCGGGTGAGAAAGTGGCAGATCGGTAATGCGTGTGATTTGAAATCATAATGGGGGGGTTCAACTCCTTCCTTTCTTGGTAGTTTAAAGTCTGAGTTTGAGTAAAGGTGGGTTCTTCGAAGGTGTGATATGGGGGCGGACACCCGTGAAGTCATTCGAGATTAGTTTGTGTAAGTTCGGCAATAAAAACTTCCCGTTTTGTTGAGAAAGCTTCTCAGATAATATAGATCATTAGGATTACGGCAATTAAGGAGACTAGAGATCCTACTGAAGAGGTTGTGTTTCATGGTGTGTATGCATCTGGGTAATCAGAGTATCGTCGGGGCATCCCAGCTAAACCTAGAAAATGTTGAGGGAAAAAGGTGAGATTTACGCCTGTAAATATTACGCCGAAATGGATTTTAGTTCAGGTTTCGTGAAGAGTGTAACCTGTAAATAGGGGAAATCAGTGGACGAAGCCGCCTATAATTGCGAATACAGCACCTATAGATAGGACGTAATGGAAATGGGCTACTACATAGTAGGTATCGTGAAGAACAATGTCTAAAGAAGAATTAGCTAAGACAATCCCAGTCAGACCTCCTACTGTAAAAAGGAAAATAAAACCAAGGGCTCAGAGTATTGCCGCGTCTCATTTAGTGACACCGCCGTGAATTGTAGCGAGTCAGCTAAAAACTTTAACCCCAGTTGGGATAGCGATGATTATGGTTGCGGAAGTAAAATAGGCTCGGGTATCTACATTTAAGTCTACAGTAAACATGTGATGGGCTCATACGATGAAGCCCAGTAGGCCGATAGATATTATGGCTCAAACCATTCCCATATAACCAAAGGGTTCTTTTTTACCTGAGTAATAAGTTACAATATGTGAAATCATACCAAACCCAGGGAGAATAAGAATATATACCTCTGGGTGGCCAAAAAATCAGAATAAGTGTTGATAGAGTACAGGGTCCCCGCCTCCCGCTGGGTCAAAGAAAGTAGTGTTAAGGTTTCGGTCTGTTAGCAGTATAGTAATGCCTGCAGCCAGGACTGGTAAAGATAATAATAGTAAAATCGCAGTGATTAAGACTGACCACACGAAGAGAGGGGTTTGGTATTGATTTACGGCAGGCGGTTTTATGTTAAGGGTAGTGGTAATAAAATTAATAGCCCCAAGAATTGAAGATACTCCTGCCAAATGCAGGGAGAAAATGGTGAGATCAACGGAGGGTCCAGCATGAGCTAAGTTCCCGGCTAAAGGGGGGTAGACTGTTCAGCCGGTGCCAGCCCCTGATTCAACTGTTGAAGAGGCTAGTAATAGTAAAAAGGAGGGTGGGAGAAGTCAGAAACTCATATTATTCATTCGTGGAAAAGCTATATCTGGCGCCCCGATTATTAAAGGTGTTAGTCAGTTCCCAAATCCTCCAATTATAACGGGTATAACTATGAAGAAGATCATAATAAAAGCATGGGCTGTTACTACGACATTATAAATCTGATCATCTCCTAGAAGTGTCCCTGGTTGGCTTAGTTCTGCTCGGATAATTAGGCTTAAAGCGGTTCCGACTATGCCTGCCCAGGCACCAAAAATGAAGTACAGGGTGCCGATATCTTTATGATTAGTAGAGTAAAATCATCGAGCAATTATCACTGGTAAGATGGCCGAGAGATAGGCGGTAGGTTGTAGCCCTAAGGACAAAGGTTAAAATCCTTTTTTTATCAGGCCCTGAAGTGAAGATCATGTCAGATTGCAAATCTGGAGAAGCGGCTAATTCCCGCCGGGGCTTCTCCCGCTTTTTTATTGAGGCGGGAGAAGTAGAAGGAAGCTCGCTGGATTGAGTTTTTAGCTGTTAACTAAATTTTCGTGGGATCAAGGCCCGCCCTTCTAGAAGGCTTTAGCTTAGTTAAAAGTATCTGGTTTGCATCCAGGAGATGTGGGGTAATATCCTGCAAGTCTTAAAGTGATTAAAATAGGTTAATAATCGATTGGAGAACTGGGATTAATAGAGTAGAATAAATTAGAAAAAGTGATACCAGAATAGTGTTAGTAAATGGTTTAGTTCGTCATCAGGTGGAGGAGGATAGGGTGTTAGGGTAAGTTGTCAACGTTAGGAAGTAAAGAAGGCGAACATAGAAAAATAAGCTAAGTAAAGCAGATATGATGATAAGGGAAGTGGTAATTAATGCGTTTTGTCGAATAAGTTCCGTAATAATTATTAGTTTGGGAAGAAAGCCGGATATGGGGGGTAATCCTCCTATCGAAAGAAGCGTAAGTGAGGCTAAAGTCGTAATAATAGGGGCTTTGGTTCATGAGAAAGTTAGGGAGGAGATAGAGGTTGATGATAAAATAAGAAAAGTAATAAATATTGAAGTTGTTATTAGGATATAAATAATTAAGTTAAAAAAGGCTAGGGGAGGGTTGATAGACATAACGGCAGTTATTCATCCTAGGTGCGCGATTGAGGAGTAAGCTAAAATTTTGCGAGTTTGAGTTTGGTTAATACCGCCTCATCCTCCTAGTATGATAGAAAAAGTAGCTAAAGTGAGAAGAAGAGGTGAATTCAAGTTGGGTGCTATTATGTATATCAGGGATATTGGGGCTAATTTTTGTCATGTTGTTAAAATCAACCCGCAAGTGAGTGTTGAGCCTTGGAGGACTTCAGGAAGTCAAAAGTGAAATGGGGCTAACCCTAATTTAATAGAAAGGGCGATGGTTATTAAAGAGACAGAGGAAGGATCGGTTAAATTAGTAATATCTCACTCTCCTGTAATTCAGGCATTATTAATACTAGAGAACAGGATGAGGGCAGCAGCTGCTGATTGTGTTAGAAAATATTTAGTAGCAGCTTCTACTGCGCGTGGGTGATGTTTGTGGGCAAGAAGAGGAATAATAGCGAGGGTATTAATCTCTAACCCCATTCAGGCTAAAAGTCAATGATAACTAGATAAAGTCAGGAAAGTGCCTAGACTGAGGGCAGTTAGAAAACAAGATCAAGCAAGAGGTCCCATGATGTAAAGGAAGGGGTTTAACCTACATTTTCGGGGTATGGGCCCAAAAGCTTTTTTAGCCTACTTTACAATGGGGAAATGTTAATAAAGATCAATGATTTTTAAAATGGGAAGAATGTTAAAATCACTAATTATAGTGGATAATTTGCATTATAGTTGGTAAGGTGTTAAATAATACAAAGTAATTGAGTTGAGGTGTCTAAAACGTGCTGTGGTTGTTATTAAAGGCATATCGTCAGTAACAAAATAGATAAAGCTATGGGGTAGAGTAAAAAGGTTTATTAGTAAAGGTAAATTTTACTTCACATGTTTGGGGCATGAGCCCAAGAGCTTAATTAGCTGACTTTACTGTAGTAATAGAATGTTTAAGTAGAAGATTATTAATTACAAAGGAATGGAGCGGATTTGCAGGTAATAGTGATGTACGTTCAAAAATAGGTGTTTTCATTTTATAAATAGTAGAGGTAAGTATAGAGGAAGTACGGAGAGTTTTGGTCTCTCAAGAGTGGGTTCAATTCCCATCCTTCTAAGATCAGAGGGGGTTTGAACCCCTATATTACACTCTATCAAAGTGTACCTTAGCTTTCAGGCACAGATCTAATACTGAGGAGCTAATCCTAATATTGATAAGGGAATGGAGATGTGCCAAAGGGTTAAAGCTAAGGCAAGAGGGAGGAAATTTTTTCATATGAGGTGTATTAATTGATCATAACGAAATCGAGGATAAGATGCTCGTACTCAAATGAAAATAAAAGTTAGAATAGCTGCTTTGATTATGATAAAGATTGTGGTTAGTTCCGGAAAGTTTGAATGTGATGAGCCCAAAAATAGGATTACTGATAAGGTATTTATTATTATGATATTGGCGTATTCGGCTAGGAAAAATAAAGCGAATGGTCCTGCTGCATACTCTACATTAAAACCTGAAACTAGTTCTGATTCTCCTTCAGTTAAGTCGAATGGGGCTCGGTTGGTTTCAGCTAGGGTGGATGTGTATCATATAAAGGCTAATGGTCAGCCGGGGATAATAAGTCAAATATGTTCTTGGGCAGTGTTAAAGTTATAAAGAGAGAATCCGCCCGTGAAGATGACAAGACAAAGCAGGATTAGTCCTAAGGAGATTTCATAGGAGATGGTTTGGGCGATTGCTCGTAGGGCTCCAATTAAAGCGTATTTTGAGTTTGAGGCTCAGCCAGAGGCTAAGATAGAGTATACTGCTAAGCTTGAGACAGTCAGGATAAAGAGAACACCTAGGTTAAGTTCAGATAGCGAAAAAGGCATAGGTATAGGTATTCAGATAAATAGGGCGAGGGTTAGAGCTAAAATAGGAGCCAGGAGAAATAAAGTATGAGAAGAAGTGAGTGGCTGAATAGGTTCTTTAATAAAAAGTTTTAGGCCGTCGGCTAATGGTTGCAGCAGTCCTAGAGGGCCCACTATGTTAGGGCCTTTTCGGAGTTGTATATAGCCCAGTACTTTCCGTTCAAGTAATGTAAGAAATGCGACAGCCAGTAAAATTGGGATAATGTAGAGTAGGGGGTTAATTAAGAACCCCAGAATGTGAATTAAAAATCGCATAGCTAGTGGGAGGAGTTGAACCTCCGGTTAAAAGGTCTTAGGGCTTTTGCAATTACCTGTCTCTGCCACGCTAGCGCCTTTATGTAAGGTAAAGTGGTAAGCTTATTATTATTTTAGATAAGTTCAATAATATTAAGCTAGAGCTTGAAAGTTATAGAGGCTCTACTTTCTCGGTCCTTTCGTACTAGAAAAAGTTAAATCATAGATAGAAACTGACCTGGATTACTCCGGTCTGAACTCAGATCACGTAGGACTTTAATCGTTGAACAAACGAACCCTTAGTAGCGGCTGCACCACTAGGATGTCCTAATCCAACATCGAGGTCGTAAACCCATTTGTCGATATGGACTCTTGAAATGGATTGCGCTGTTATCCCTAGGGTAACTTGGTCCGTTGATCAAGATATTGGATCAAGTAAAGTTAGGCTTGCTAATGCATAGAGTGGTTGCTCAAAGCTTAAGTCTACATGGAGGATTAATTTTTCTCCATAGTCGCCCCAACTGAAAACCTAAACTAGGTCTGTTATTTTAGTACAATTATAATGAAGTAGGTTAAACAGAAGGTTTTTGGTTTTAAGCTCCATAGGGTCTTCTCGTCTTATGAATTTATTCCCGCTTTTGTACGGGAAGATCAGTTTCACTGATCGGAGAGGGGAGACAGTTAAGTCCTCGTGATGCCATTCATACTAGTCTCTATTTAAAAGACAAGTGATTACGCTACCTTCGCACGGTCAGAATACCGCGGCCGTTAAACAAATTGTCACTGGGCAGGCGTTACCTTTTATAGTGTTCAAAAGGCGATGTTTTTGGTAAACAGGCGGGACCTATATTTGCCGAGTTCCTTCCCATTCTTTTAATCTTTTTTTCATGTTCTTGTGTCAGGTTAACAGTATCATAAGTAAAATTTTCAGGGTGGGGTATTACTTTAGGTTCAAGACTGGGTAAAAATCAGTGAGATATTCAATCTGATTTACACTTACATGTAAGAGAAGTAATTCTGTGTTACTAGTCCTAACATAAATGCTTCTATAGAAATATAGAGCGGCTCAGTAGGGGTGTCGGGTTTTGAATTAATAATCGGATAAGGGGTAGAAGAAAGGTAAAGCTTTGACGCTTTTAATAAGATGGCTGCTTTTAGGCCGACTTAGCCTTTTACCTCTTATAGGTTTAATCATTAACCTGAGGTTTAGGTTGTATCCTTTTTCAATAAGGCTGTACCCTTATTGAATAGCTCTTAAGAATTAGGTTTTCTTGAATTGTGTTGGTTTATTCTTAAGGTAGAACTAATATTCTTTTCCTGAGCAACCAGCTATCACTAAGTTCGATAGGTTTCTCGCCTCTACTCGGAGGTCTTCCCACTCTTTTGCCACAGAGACGGGTTAACTCTAGGGGTTGCCTCGGAGTAGCTCACTTAGTTTCGGGGGGTCAGACTAGAAATCTTTTTGCCTGAATTAGACTTGTTAGGCCATGATGCAAAAGGTAAAAGGTGTAAACTATGCTTTGTTGAGTTTAAAAATATTTCATTGTTATTTCATCTTTCCCTTGCGGTACTATTATTATAGCTCTGGATTCTTTTTTTATCACATATACTAGAGATTTAGAATGTTTTATGTTGTAAAGGGTGATGCTTAAAAATTAAGTTTATATGCATGTTCAGGCTAGAGTGATAACTGTCAGGATGACCCGAAGTTAACGGGTAACGGCTCGGTGTAGGCGAGGGGCTTTAGTTAAGCTACATTCTGTTCCAAGTACACCTTCCGGTATACTTACCATGTTACGACTTGCCTCTTCTTATCTCTAGTAATTTTATTATGAAATATAGTGAAATGAGTTGAAGAGGGTGACGGGCGGTGTGTACGCGCCCTAGGTCCGACTTAAAAAGAACATGTTGGTTTCTTTTTACTGCTAAATCCTCCTTCATAATCAGGTTTCATATTGATTATCCGTGTGATCTAAGATAGAAAATGTAGCCCATTGCTTCCCGTTTCATTCGCTACACCTTGACCTGACGTTCTGATGAGTGATCTTTAAACCTACTGTGAATCCTTCATAGGGTAAGTTGGAGACGGCGGTATATAGGCGGGTTTGGCAAGAAACGGTGAGGTATAACGTGGATCATCGATTATAGAACAGGCTCCTCTAGGAGGTGTAGGGCACCGCCAAGTCCTTTGGGTTTTAAGCTTACGCTCGTAGTCCCCTGGCGAATAAAATTGTAATTAATCAAAGTTTGAGGCCGGGCATAGTGGGGTATCTAATCCCAGTTTGTGCCCCGGCTACCGTGAGTTCAGGGATAATAAAGTTACTTTCGTTAGTGGGTTTCTCGTAGACGTAGGCGTATAACAGCTGGGTCAAAGTTTAACTTTAGTAAGATGGGCCCTTAATCACGCTTTACGCCGATGACTATCAGTTTAAGTCTCTCGTATAACCGCGGTGGCTGGCACGAAATTGACCGACTATTTTAACTATAACTAAATCTAGCTTGCGCTAATGTTTAATATTTATCACTGCTGAATTCCCTTGGGGGTGTGGCTTGACTTGGCGTTTTGGGCTATTGAGCCTGATACCAACTCCTTTTCTTCTGAACGGAACGATAAAGGGTATTTTCACTGGGGCGAAGAGACTTGCATGTGTAAGTTTAGTAAGAACTGATAGTAAGGCCAGGACCAGACCTTTGTGTTGCTGGGGAGGAATTAAGTCCCATCTTGGCATTTTCAGTGCCATGCTTTATAAGCTACAGCAGC